CAAATGAATTGTAATTACAATTGAAACCATCGAAAAAGAAATATGAGTTAATATATGCTCTAAAGTTAAAAATATCATAAAAATCTTGAATCCCTTAATCTTAATTAAGAAATTAAAATTGGGAACTGAATTCATTATATGATCTATTGTATCTCTTCTCGAAGATGGCATGCCGCTACTCGGACTCGAACCGAGATGCTTTAGCACTGCTTCCTAAGAGCAGCGTGTCTACCGATTTCACCATAGCGGCTTGCTCGAACTCATAATAGCCTATTCATATTCAATCGTCGAGATTGGAGGAGTAAATTCAATGCAATGTTTTTTAGGAAAGATTTAAACTGATAAATCCAAATTCATTCAAATAGGGATTTGAAGGTTCATTATTTTCATTTAGGGTGTCAGTTTATTAAATTAATTTAAGACTTTCGTGTAGGTTATGCTTTCCTGAGATTGAACTCTTGTAACTAGATAATTCTACCGCGATCGAACTCAAAAAAATGCATTTTTACAAAATAGACCCCATTTTGTTTGAATTATTTTAAAATGACACATTTTTCGTACACAATATCCTAACTAAGCTAACGGCTTTTTTGATTGGGTTGAAAGCGAAAGATATATGGGAGATCTATCTAATAATTTAGAGAAAGGAAATTAAGAAGTCCGAAAGTTACACAAAAAGTTTTAAAAATGGAATCAATTAGTATCAACAATTCATTAATTTTAACTTAGCTAAAGATTTTCTATTTGCTCTTCTATAGATATGATATAGAGAGAAAAAAGAATTTTCTTATTTATTATTGGAATTGTAACAAATAGTTCGATGGGGAAAATAAAACTCCCCACCTTGGAAATGAAAAAACATACTAAAAGAGGGTTAAAACCTCCTGTCTTTATTCTTTTTTCAAACAAAAAAAGTATTAGTTGTAGAATTCATTAAACAGAAGAATTCTTATTCCTATATCATAGGAGAAAAGAAAGGTCCATTTCATATTGATTAGCCCAACAATAATAACAATAGGTAATGTAAATTGTTCATTTTTAATTATGAAATGGACCTTTTTTTCGAGTCAAATCAATTCAGATTATTCCAACGTTTTATTACTTATTTGTTTGTCGCACAAAAAAACTTTTTGAATTTCCGGTCAAAAGAGATTTCCCTAACGAAAAAGCTTTTAACGCTGCCCAATATCCCTTCCGTTTCCAAATATTTTTACGAATACGCTTTTTTGATATAGAAGTACGTTTTTTTGGAACTGCCATTTAAAAATGAAGAGGTTACTCATTATTATAGTTGGATGTGAAAGACATCTATTGTTCAAAACGAATTGTTCTTTTTATTCTCTAGATAATATTATTTTCATATAAATGTAGATAGGTGAAAGATATGTGAAAATTGCATAAAATATTACTAGAAGAAGAGGATATATGATTTTTTTTTCAAAAAGAAAATGGTTTTTCTAGTCCATACAATATTCGTAAGAAAGAAAAATTTGTATTGATTGATATTGATACTTTTATTTCTCTTTCTTATTCAAATCTATAGAATATGCCGTGCCCTAGCAATTAAATTGGTTGAACTCTATAACATAAAGAATCAAAAAGACCCTACATTTCTATTTCTGCCTATTTTCGTCGTTCTACATTTAATTTACATGTACTAAAATACATCGAAAGGGTTAAGAACCCCACCCTTGTTGCTTACTGAAAAACTTTAATCTTTAATGTTTTTTATTTTATTAGACTGGAAATAAATCAATCAATTCCATAATGAACTAGTTCATTATTTTGAATAAACTAACTAAAATAGCGAGTTCTTATTTCATTAGGCCAGGTTAGTGATCTTAGTTAATCTAATCCTATGATTCATATTAGTATTTTTAGTGTAATTCTTTATACTTGCTCTATGACTAGAAATTTTTTAATAATCATTGAATTTTTCATTTTCGGTATCTTCATAAATATATTAGTGACTAACTAAGTATTCACGTTTTACGAGTACTTTAGTTATATCATTTGACCAATTGTAACTTCTTGATTTGAATAGTTGAAGTATTTAAGAAAGACTCACAATAAACAATAAGTAAGAATATAAAATTAGAAAATTCTATTTAAGTTAGTACATATCTTGATTTTTTTATTGACTCCTTTCAAAAGAGATAAGATCCGGTGAATCGGAAACACTTAATTAAGAATAAAAAACCTTTTATTTTTTATGGAACAGACATATCAATATGCATGGATAATACCCTTCGTTCCACTTCCAGTTCCTATGTTAATAGGGGTGGGACTTCTTCTTTTTCCCACGGCAACAAAAAATCTTCGTCGTATGTGGTCCTTTCATAGTATTTTATTGTTAAGTATAGTCATGATTTTTTCGATTGATCTGTCTATTCAGCAAATAAATAGCAGTTCTATCTATCAATATGTATGGTCTTGGATCATCACTAATGATTTTTCTTTAGAATTCGGCTACTTAATTGATCCACTTACTTCTATTATG